TTCGAATAGTACTCAAGATCCTCTGTTTTCGATTATCTAATAAATCATTTAATGAAAGTAGATTATCTTACCATTAATTTCACAACTTCCATAATCTCTTCCCGAACCAAACATGAATCTTTCGATTCATTTGGCTCTCACGCTCAATTATTTATTTTATGTTATGGGCATTCCCATATCTTTTTTTTTAATGTAATGAGCCTACCCTCTCTTTTCTGTTTATATTCAAAAACATCGAAACTGATATAAGACCAGAATATTAGGAGGACTCTTCCGACCAGACAAAAATCTATAATTGTCAGCAAAGTTCTTTCTTTATTTGTATTTGTTCTTTATTTGTATTTGTTCTTTATTTAATTTAAAATTTAAATTTACAATTTATTTCTATATTTTTTTTATTTCCTTTTTTCTTCAAATCCAAAAATTCCTATTTTTTTTTACGTAGGTCGTCGATTCGGCATTGGAAAAAAAGAGCAAGATGCCCATTTTTTTAATAAATGGTTCAAATCATTTTATCGATATGAGTGTTCTATATCGGATAAATTACCAACTATTCATTTTTAAACCATTTCGGTACTAACGTACCGGTAGAAAGAGTACCATGTTTTGCCTGGACTTCAAACAGTTTAGCTTTAACCATGTTAATGGTCTCACATTATTGGTTGATAGAGAATCAAATTTACCAATAAGTCACGAAATGCTATGGTTCTTACATATGATTTCTTAATTTATTCAGAAATAATTCGTTGAGATCGTGCACTTTTTTTCCTATTTATCCTATAAAATGAATAAAATACCATAAATAAAGTGCAGTCGGATGGATCCAACCTATTCTTGAAATACACAACTCGCACACACCCCCTTTCCAAAAAAAATCAATACACCAAGCACTACACTTAGATTTATTGGATTTGTTGCTAAAATATCGGTATTAAACCCGAAACTCCCGGCGGATGGCCAGTGACCCAAGGAAAGGAAAGAATCGGTTCCATTTTTCATATGCTCTCCTCTTATAGATAGGACTAACAAAGAACAGAGTTCTTTTTGTATCACTTCGTCGTCCCTTTTTTGATCGATTTCTTTTTATTATATAAATTTTATTTCCATTTTTTTTTAATGGGAGTAGATTAAATCTAGTAATTTAATTTGATAATTTTTAAATTTCTTACTTGAAGTTTCCAATCCAATAAAATACTTATTAGGTTAAGTCTTGGGTCTCATGTCAATTGTGAAATATCTCGTTTGTTGAAACGATTCCTAAAAAAAGTAAAAAAAAGGTTTCCATTGTACTAAGCTAAGGACGCGAAGGAAGAAAACGAGCGGATCCAGTAATTACTCATCCTCAAAACAGTCCTTCCTTTCCTGGGGTATTGTCTCAACAAATAAATAATTGTAGGAGTAAAGCGTTGATATAATTAGAAGAAGCAAACAGCAATTCTGAGTTAATAAAATAAGAAAAAAGTATAGCGAGTTAAAAAAATAAGAAAAAAAGTATGTAAGGTACTTTTTTACATTTCTAGGATTAAACAAAAGGATTCGCAAACAAAAGCGCTAACGCCACGACCAGTCCATAAATTGTTAAAGCTTCCATAAAAGCTAGACTAAGCAATAAAGTACCTCGTATTTTACCCTCTGCTTCTGGTTGTCTCGCAATACCTTCTACAGCTTGGCCTGCAGCAGTACCTTGACCAACTCCAGGTCCAATAGAAGCAAGCCCTACGGCCAATCCAGCAGCAATAACGGAAGCGGCAGAAATCAGTGGATTCATGGTAAGTTCCTCGCACCAAAAAAAAAGAAATGGTTAATGATACAATCAACCAATGAATTTTTACTTAATTTTTTTATCATTTTTTTTTTTCATTAAGATTTTATCATTAAGATCTATCTGATTAAGATCTATCGGGTCGAAATAACTAAAAACTCCGAATTGAAATGATAATATTACTGAATCGTCAGAACTATTTCGATATCTCATTTTGAGTTTCTACCCATAATGGAGTTTTTGTAAATACATATGTATACGGTTCTAGTTATTGCATTTCTTTGTTTCGAAACATTCTTTCATTCAATTCTTCTTTCCTTTCTTTTTTCTTCTAGATACTATCCTTGAGTTCATCTCTTTTTTGCATTTCATTCAATCCACAATCACAGACGAAACAGAAAGACTTATATTGGAACTATATAAATGCAGTGAACCGCAATCAAATCAATCAATAATATATATATATAGGGTATATAATAATATATATATATTAGGAATAGTCCTATATAACTAGTAAATATCTAATATCACATATACATTTGTTTCTTCCATAACGTAAACCACCCGCATTTTATATTGAATCGGATTCTAGAATCATTCCTCGAAACAGACACAGGGGCTGGACTTATAGAGATTACATACATCTAGTGTGACTCCCCCAACCCATCTTTTTTTTTTACAATTCCGCCGTCTATCTTTTTTCCTACGACTCTAGGTCGTATATTTATACGTATTTGTATTTGTATCTATTATGTTCCCCAACCAAGTGGATTATCTTGAATCATGCATGAATTGGGATAAGCTTAAAAAAGACTATTTCGAAAACTAGTCAATGATGACCCTCCATGGATTCACCTATATAAGCCGCGGCTAACGTTGCAAAAATAAGAGCTTGAATACCACTTGTAAATAATCCAAGAAGCATAACAGGTATAGGAACTACTGAAGGGACTAAAGAAACAAGAACAACAACTACTAATTCATCAGCCAATATATTCCCGAAAAGTCGAAAACTAAGAGATAAAGGTTTTGTGAAATCTTCTAGGATGTTAATTGGTAAAAGTATTGGGGTTGGTTGAATGTATTTTCCGAAATAACCCAATCCTTTTTTGGTAAGACCCGCATAAAAATATGCTGCTGACGTGGGTAAAGCTAAAGCAACAGTAGTATTTATATCATTCGTAGGCGCAGCTAACTCCCCATGAGGTAATTGTATGATTTTCCAAGGTAAAAGAGCACCTGACCAGTTAGAAACAAAAATAAATAAGAACATAGTTCCAATAAAGGGAACCCAAGGACCATATTCTTCTCCAATCTGAGTTTTGCTCAAATCTCGAATAAATTCAAGGACATATTCGAAGAAATTCTGACCGTCGGTCGGAATGGTTTGTGGATTCCGAACAGCTATGATGACTGAACCTAATAAGATAGCAATTACGACCCAAGAAGTGATAAGTACTTGGGCATGGATTTGTAAACCTCCTATTTGCCAATAGAAATGTTGGCCTACTTCTACACCCGATATATCGTATAACCCTTTGAGTGTTTTAATGGAACATGGTATAACATTCATATTGTCCTCTGACAGAAATTGAACTTCAAAAAAAGGAATTATTTTGATTCAACCATCTATTTCTCAACTCACTAACTTGAATCATTAATCGTATATTTTATTTACGATACCAAGAAATTACATAACATCATAACATAATATCAATATCCCCAGTACTTTTTTTATCTCTTTTTAAAAATTCAAAAATAGTACCGATCCAATAAATCTATGGAGTTGCCAAATAATTAACTAATCTTATTATTCTTAATGATAATCAACGATTTCTTATATAGCTAGAACGACCCTCACAAATTGCAGATACTAATTTGTTAAGAATCAATCGGATTGAAGCTATAGCGTCATCATTTGCTGGAATCGAAATATCTGCGAGATCTGGGTCACAATTTGTATCGATTAAACAAATTGTCGGAATCCCCAAAATGACACATTCTCGAAGAGCCGTATATTCTTCTTGCTGATCAACGATGATCACAATATCAGGCAACCCCGTCATATATTTGATCCCACCGAGATATGTTTGCAAGGTAGATAATTTTCTCTTCAACATTGCTGCATCTCTTTTGGAGAGACAGTTGAGTTTCCCCATCTTTTGTTCTGCTCTTAAGTCCCTGAACTTGTGAAGTCTCGTTTCCGTAGTGGACCAATTCGTTAACATACCACCAAGCCATTTTTTATTAACATAATGACACCGAGCCCTTATTGCAGCTGATGCTACTGAATCCACTGCTTTATTTTTTGTACCAACGATTAAGAAGTTTTTTCCCCTACTTGCTGCATCAAAAACTAAATCACAGGTTTCTGATAAAAAACGAGCAGTTCTAGTGAGATTTGTAATATGAATACCTTTACGCTTTGCAGAGATGTAAGGGGCCATTCTAGGATTCCATTTCTTAGTACCATGACCAAAATGAACTCCTGCTTCCATCATCTCTTCCAAATTGATGTTCCAATATCTTCTTGTCATTTTTCCCCAGACTTCCTTTTTTTTTTAACAAAGAGACGAGGTAACCTGAAATAAATAATTGTTCCGATGGAACCTTCTACGGGGGATTGACCGTCGATACACGACCCAAACCATTAATTTCTTTTAATTACTTATTTTATTTATTACCAATTTAATTACTTATTTTATTTTTTACCAAATCAATAATCGGACCAGATAATTGAAAGATAGTTAAAGTGAAAGAAAAGAATCTGCTCTTAGGAATCATTAAATCGCGTAAATGATTGTTCTGATGTCTCATGGAAATTTGTCTCATGGAAATTGTTTTGGACGTAAGAACAAAATAATTCTCTATGGTGTAACAAAATATCTCTTATTTCCAAATGAATGTTCTTGTCTTGCCTTGAAGGGTGTACTAATTTTTGGAATCCGGTACCAACAGGTATAATCCCCCCCAGAACAACGTTCTCTTTCAGGCCTTTCAACCAATCAATACGACCTCGTAGAGCAGCTTTTGCTAAAACTCGAGCGGTTTCTTGAAAACTTGCTTCGGATATGAAACTTTGAGTATTTAGAGATGCCCTCGTTATTCCCAATAAGATTGCCCGATAACAGATCGCTTCGTCCAAAGCACGCCCTGCTCGTTCCGCTCGCAAAAAGCCGATTAATTCTCCAGGTAAAAAAACATTAGACATTCCATCTTCTGAAACCAACACTTTTGATGTTACTTGACGTACAATAATTTCTATATGTCTATTATGGATCTGTACCCCCTGGGATCGATAAACCTTTTGGATCTTATTAACCAAAGAGATACGACTTTGGGCTATGGTTAGCTCAGCTCCAATCAAGAATCCCCAGGGGATTCCAAGAATTCTTTGTATACGTTCGTTCCAACCTTCAACTCTCCTTTCTAGGTTCATCGATATTGAATCAATCGAACGCACTTCTAAGATTTGTTCCACTTTTGGAAGACCTTGCGTTATGTCACCAGATCTCGATTTTTCATATATAAATGTAACTAATGTATCTCCTTCGTAAAGTATTTCTCCATAATGGCTATGAACAGTTGCTCCTGGAGTGGCCAAATAGGGTTTAGCTGATCTTATAACTAAGGAGTCAACATGAACAATGAAAATTTGACCAGATTTTTTTACGTGTGATTCGTATTTGAATAGACATACATTTTCACAAATAAATTGTCCAAGGCTAATTATTGTAGATGTCTCTTCACAATAATCGTGATGGAGAAAGCACCAATTCAAATGGAATGGATTCCAAATTATGTTACCGCATGGATCGGGATTATAAATCCTCCTATTTTCATCTATTAAACAGTATTTAAGTACTTGGAAAGTCTGTTTAAAATTGTCAAGTAACAAATATTTCTTTAACAAGATATGATTATGAGTTATTAAATAGTAAGATGAAAAAAAATTCGCTATTTTAGGGACAATAGTCCCTAAGGGACCCAGCAAATCCCTAATTTGGATTATGGGATCTGATTCTTTTGTCACATTGTTATTGTTATATTTCGAACCATTGAATGGACCAATTCGAGAACAATTGGATGATGACAAAATTATCAAAGATTGGCATTCATTATTTCGATTCAACAACGTACCGATACCAATAGTTCCTTGATGTTGGGTAAGTGATTGAATCTTCGCCTTGGAATAAAAAGGATTGATATTGGTGCGATCTAATCCATTATCGGAAATCAATACGGAACTTGCCCTATCATACCTTTTTCCGGTATACGAAATAGTGGAATTGACTAACTCAATTCTTATGAAATCGCGAATCAGATCATTTGTCCTTACCTCAACAAAGGAAGCATGAACCTCTTCTATAGAACCATTTTTTTCTTGGTCCCAATTCAATACTAAGCAAGTCCGAACTAATTGAATACTTGTGTGATAAATTCCTCGAATTGACTTGCCATTTCCATAAAGGATATAATTGACAACTCTAAGTTGGACATTATCCTTTTCCTGCAAGAGATCCTGAGGGAAAAGTGTTGCTAAATTTATCCCATCAGCTATTTCATATGTGACTACGGACCGAACCGAAACAAAATACTTTTTCTTGGTGGGTGTGATCCGTTGGACATAGATCCAATTTTTCCATTTTTTTGATTTCTTAGAATTTTTTTTTTCCGTCTCTGGTGGTATCAAAATGCCGCTGTGCCTGGATATCTTATCTCTTTCTCCAGGAAAATGAATATCTCCAGAAAAGATTTTCAGTTCAATACTTTTTTTTTTTCTCTCCACTCGGACTAATCCGCCTACCCGGCTTCTTGTATTTAAAGCGAGTTGTGTATCTACTCCAATGATACTATTGTTCCGGACCATTATGAACGAAGATCCGGGTAAGATATGCACTTCTTCGAGAATGAAAAAAAACCGATCTACTTTCTGGTATTTCGGACTAAATTCTTTTGCTCCTCGATACTCAATCAAATCCTCTTTTTTTATGATTGAATCTACCTCTATGGTCCCATATTTAGTAATTCCTGAACTATTTCTTCTGTATCGTGGATCATCAAAATAAGCAAGAATACTATTTCTACGTAAAATACCATTTATGGGTATTTCAATCGAAATACCAAAACAGGGCATTAGTTCTTTATCTCGTTCTTGATCATATTGTAATGGGATAATGAATCTATTTCTTCGTTTTTTCTCCAAGAAATCAGAATTTTCTTGGAGAATAGAAGGATATATGAAATTCCAATGACCATTGGATATGATTCGATCAGGTCTTGAATAGTCAAGAATTTCCCTATCTTTTTTACCAGAAGTATCCAACAATTTATGTCTTACTCGATGATTAGTCATTGAGGGGTCAAAGATATATCTTTCTTCGAAAGAAAAAGAATGAACATTCATTTGATCTTGATCTTTGTGGAGCGAAAAAGACACTATACTGGATCTGCACGGACCTCCTGCTAATATCCATAAATGACTTGTTTTTGGTAATAGATGAACATTACCATGTGTATATTCAGATGCATGGTGGACATCGGTACTCCAGTGCATTTCTCCCTCTGATTCAGAATAAATATGTTTTCGTACCTTCTCTTTAAAACGAAAAGTAGACGTTCCGGCACGAATCTCAGCAATCACTTGTTCTGATTCTACATATTGATCATTTTGAACTAAAATCAAACTTTTTGGTGGAATATTCACATTATGGATAATATCCCGAGTCTCAATAGTT